AAAAATGCATTTTTCCCTTTCTATGAACCAGTAAAGAGTGTCGAGGGATATACTTTCATTCCCAAAGCAAAAAGAAGTCTTGATTTCTTTTTGCTTTCCTATTTTTCCATTTCGCTTTTATTGTTTGTTAGGTTTGGAACTATGTAATTAATTGAAGTGGAAAGGCAATCTGATGATCTTTCATCAGAAGATTGTCCAAGGAAGACGCAAGGTGGGTTATAGAAAAAACAAGGAAACGGATGATAAATAAAATTTTTGAGTAATTGAGTCAGGAATCAAAATTGGAATTCGGTATGGATAAAAGAACTTCCTATGTTATACTATTCAAGTCTTGACAACGGGTTGATTTGATAGATCAGATATTGTTATTCATGATAGTGATCCGGTTCAAGATCATCAAGAGGTAATTCATTCATTGAATTTACAGACGATAGACAAAAGATTTATCATCTCTAGGGGATTAAATCCCGAGTTATTGCGAAGTAAAAAACCGATGAGATTATGGAAGTCAATATTCTTGCATTTATTGCTACTGCACTATTCATTCTAGTTCCTACCGCTTTTCTACTTATCATTTACGTAAAAACAGTCAGTCAAAATGATTAATTCAATTGAATTTGAAAATTCATTTGAATAAAACTTTCCTTCCAAGTTCTTATCAAAAATGGACAAAGTCAAATGAAAGGGATTCCAATTTCACGTCTTAACTTAAATGAAATGAGCGCACTATAATTATAGTCGGCAATTTTATAAGAGATAGATAGTATAAAAATGAATTTTTATACTATCTATCTCTATCTCTTAGTCTATAAAGTTGTAATCTAGAATAAAGATAAAGGTTTAAGTTTCTATATATCAATCTACAATATTCTCTTCATATATGTGTATATTAATTCCATATCTATATATTCCATATATTGTATGGAATTGACATAAGACCCAATTTCCTACATCTATTTGTTATTTGTTCCGATCAATCTGAAATAATTCTTATCTGTAGGATTCTAATTCCTTTCCTTTTACTAATAAGGAAGGGGAAAACTCGCCTATTTTTAACGTCAGAACCGTGATATGAAATAAGTCGATAAAGCATAAACCGCCTTTCTAAAAATAGAAACCAAAGGGTAAATGCCCGATATGTAACTCGCCCGAGGCAAGATTTTATTATTGCCCAGTCTCTCCTTAAACAACCACTATCTCTATATCATTTCTCATAGAAAGTGCGTATACGCTTAACAAAACGACTTCTTTTTTGAAGAGTAAAAGGGAAATAAAAAAAAAAAGAAAAATGGTCCGGTCTTCCTTAGTATCCATCTATAAAGATAGTAAGAGCCCATTCCCATTGATTGAAATAGAAAATTTCGGAAGAATTTTAGGTTGGAATAAATTTCCAATCATCTGAATCCCTTTCTTTTCGAAGTACAAAGATGGGAATCGATGAAATATCTCTTTGATTGAAAAAGTATGATTCCTATCATAGATTACTCCATTGGATTCCAATGGGATTCCAAATTCAAAGATTTGATTTTAAATAGTTCAAAAGAATGATCTATAAAACAATCGATACGGTTTGATTCCTGAACTCAATTAGTAGTACTTCTAAAGTCCACTTCTTCCCCACACTACGAGTGAAAGGGAAAATGTAAAGACTACCATTAAAGCAGCCCAAGCGAGACTTACTATATCCATGTGCATTATGTCCCCTATCTCTATAAATACGAAGGAATTTTTTCATTATTCCTCACTAATAATAGTGGAATTAATGTCGTAGAGTCAAAAAGGGGTTCTACCAAACACTATTGAGAAACCAATCCAATAAATCGATTATGATTTCGATTTTTTTGGTGATTCAGGCGACACCCGGATTTGAACTGGGGAAAAAGGATTTGCAGTCCCCCGCCTTACCACTCGGCCATGCCGCCAAAATGATACAAAATAGAATAGATGCAATTTTTCCCGGATTACTGAATTTTTATTGTACTTGCATTTTGACTTCTGTTTTCCTTAATCCTTTATTTCCTAAAATAAAAGAAAGACCCCTTTTGATTGGATTTGATCCATCCCTTATGATTGATTGTATAGTATCTGAAAATACACAATGCTAAAAACATTCTCTCGTTTTTCTATTGAGAAATCAAATGGGTATTTTTCAGACGAGAAATTAGAACCATTAACTATTGACCCCTTACTTCGAATTCATGAACGATTCTGGAATTTGAATTTCAAATTGTGTTTTCCTAATGACAAAATACAAATTGAGACAGAACGAATCAGTATTGATTTTTCAATCAAAAAATATTTCTCAATTTCAATTATAACAAAACATATGAGTTTATGTAAACCCCAGAACATAAATTGTTACACAGATATCTATTATTTAGATATATTGTCAATAAGGAATTATCATAAAATTATCCTACTTCATTTCATGCATTGAATGGGAATTTTCTTTTGATAGAGCACGCCCGGGGCTGTCGCTATCCCGAATAGAACCGGCAAT